TTTTTACTAATTATAATTTATAATTATACTTTAGTAGTATGGTTACTTTCTTAGTATCGTTTAGTAGTATCGAAAGTAGTTTCGAATAGAAACCTAAATGGGGCGTGGCCGAGTGGTAAGGCAACGGGTTTTGGTCCCGCCATTCGAAGGTTCGAATCCTTTCGTCCCAGAGCATATTCATTATCTTAGAATAGAATAAAGATTTTGTTGAATGGGGTAACGTCTAATGTTAGCTGGAATTTCTTTCTTTTTTTTTTTTATCTTTTATGCATGAATCATATCTTTTTTACACAAACTGAATTGAACGCGTACAAATGATACGCAAATGTAATTGACTCTATTTCTGATCCAGGTAAATTGGGAACATCGGTTCCCAGAGTTGGAATTTAAAAAAAGGGGGTCTTTTCATCCTATGCTCCATCCCATCTTGTTTCGGGAAGTTAGTTATTTAGAAAAACATTCCGTCCCATATTGATTTTCTATTTTATCAATATTTGGATTTTAAGGATCCTATCTATTATTTCGTATCCTAGAAACTCTAGGGGTTAGACTAAAATAAAAAAAAGGAGCAACTTAATTTGGACTTGTTGGGATTTGTACCTAGCCAGTCCGCATCCCCGAGCATAATTCCCGTTTTTTTCTCTTATGTCCCATTAGTCCTGTAGTACCCCGGGGCGAATACATTAACCGAAGATATTAAAATTTCTGTGTCTGCCTGAATTGCATTAACAAAAATCAAATTATAAAATAATATATGTAATTAAAATTATATATGTAATTATATATCTATCCGAATCCGATGTATTTTCTTTGAATAAGTATTTCGTGTTTGGCCCTAATAAATAATTGTAAATTTATGTAACACTTAAAAGGGGGTCTTTTATGTTTTATATCTTTTATTCTCTTTTATTCACTTTCTATTCTATTATGTATGGATATTATATTATGTATGGAAAGATTCGATTAGCGAAATCTTGCTGAACTACACAGCTTACTATTCTATTTATTCTATTTTTGTGAAAAAGGTTTTTGACCCCCTCGATTTTGAATTTTAAAATGAAAATATTTAACAAATATTTAACCCTAACTTTTAATCTATTATTAACTATATTATTAAATAGAAATTCTTTTTCATTTTAAATTAAGAGGACTTGCTAAAACTTATTCAGAAACCTCTTTACCGATTTGTAGCTATATTCTTTATTTACCGATCTATAGCTATATATAAAATCTCTCTTCTATATTCTAAAGAACATTATAGAACAAAGGGATATAGATTACGATGTCTACAAACCAATGACTATTCATGATTCCATAATTGAATCAATTCCATACTGGTTCCAAATTAGAGGGATGTTATGGTAAAACTTCGTTTGAAACGATGTGGTAGAAAGCAACGTGCGACTTGAAGGACACGATCCATTGTGGATTCTTTCTTATATCCACCATTTTCAATTTCTATAGGAATGAGGGTGCTCTTGGCTTCGACATCCGTTGGTAACCTAAATAGTCCACGATGGAGCTCGAGTAGAAAGTATTAATTCATTTCTCAGGACAAGAATCTAGGGTTAATGCAAATCAATAAATTGGAGCAACTTCGTGAATATATCTTCGATATAGAAATGGAAGGGATCCCATTCGAGCAAGTTTCCAATTCAAAAGGAAAATTTCTTGGAATTAATCAAACCCTTTCGATCCAAAGTGTATCACGCGGGAATCTATTGTCCGTAGGATTCTTTGATAGAAGGAAATAAAAAAAAGGGGTATGTTGCTGCCATTTTGAAAGGATTAAGAAGGACCGAAGTAATGCCTAAACCCAATGATTTAAAACAAAGATAAAGGATCCCAGAACAAGGAAACACCGTTTTAATCGTCTCACTAACTGGGCCAGACTTAAGAATACAAATAGATTTTAACCGAGACAAACAAAAAAGGGGGTAAAGACCACTCAATAAACGAAAGATTCTCTTTTGAATTATTGGAGAGTTATCTAACTTGAGTTATGAGTAAGAATGGTTTTTTTTATAAAAGAAGAAGAAAAAACAGACTTAAACTCCAGTCTAATTGATTTGATGATTTTATAGAACCTTTTGTCATTTATGGAATTTATTCGAATTCCATACCATAGATAAAACTTCAAATCCAATTCTTTTTTTTTTCTCGAGCCGTACGAGGAGAAAACTTCCTATACGTTTCTAGGGGGGGTGTATTGTTCATCTACATCTATCTCAATGAGTTGTCTATCGAATCGTTGCAATTGATGTTCGATCTCGAAGAGAAGGAAAAGATCTTCAGAAACTAGGTTTTTATGATCCGATAAAGAATCAAACTTATTTAAATGTTCCCGCCATTCTCTATTTCCTTGAAAAAGGGGCTCAACCTACAGGAACTGTTCAGGATATTTTAGAAAGGGTGGGGGTTTTTAAGGAATTTTATTCTAATCAAACGAAATTCAATTAAGGATTAAGGAAATACAAAAAAGGGGGGCAGTTATTTGTAT